GAAGGTTACAATTCTGAAGACGCAGTACTAATTAGCGAACGTCTGGTATATGAAGATATTTATACTTCTTTTCACATACGGAAATATGAAATTCAGACTCATGTGACAAGCCAAGGTCCCGAAAGAATCACTAAGGAAATACCGCATTTAGAGGCTCATTTACTCCGAAATTTAGACAGAAACGGAATTGTGATGCTGGGATCTTGGATAGAAGCCGGTGATATTTTAGTAGGTAAATTAACCCCTCAAGCAGCAAACGAATCCTCGTATGCCCCAGAGGATAGATTATTACGAGCCATACTTGGCATTCAGGTATCCACTGCAAAAGAAACTTCTCTAAAACTACCTATAGGTGGAAGGGGCCGAGTTATTGATGTGAGATGGATCCAGAAAAAGGGGGGTTCCAGTTATAATCCAGAAAGAATTCGTGTATATATTTCACAGAAACGTGAAATCAAAGTGGGCGATAAAGTAGCTGGAAGACATGGGAATAAAGGTATCATTTCTAAAATTTTGTCTAGACAAGATATGCCCTACTTGCAAGACGGAACACCTGTTGATATGGTCTTCAACCCATTAGGGGTACCCTCACGAATGAATGTGGGGCAGATATTTGAATGTTCGCTCGGGTTAGCGGGGGATCTGCTAAAGAGACATTATAGAATAGCACCTTTTGATGAGAGATATGAGCAAGAGGCTTCAAGAAAACTAGTCTTTTCTGAATTATATGAAGCCAGTAAGCAAACAAAAAATCCATGGGTATTTGAACCCGAGTATCCGGGAAAAAGCAGAATATTTGATGGAAGAACAGGAGATCCTTTTGAACAACCTGTTCTAATAGGCAAGTCCTATATCCTAAAATTAATTCATCAAGTTGATGATAAAATCCATGGGCGTTCGAGTGGACATTACGCACTTGTTACACAACAACCCCTTAGAGGAAGGGCCAAGCAAGGGGGACAACGAGTAGGGGAAATGGAAGTTTGGGCTCTAGAGGGGTTTGGTGTTGCTCATATTTTACAAGAGATGCTTACTTATAAATCTGATCATATTAGAGCTCGTCAAGAATTACTTGGTGCTACGATCATTGGAGGAATAGTACCTAACCCTGAGGATGCTCCAGAATCTTTTCGATTGCTCGTTCGAGAACTACGATCTTTGGCTCTAGAACTGAATCATTTCCTTGTATCTGAGAAGAACTTCCAGATTAATAGGAAGGAAGTTTGATCTGAATGAATCAGAATTTCTATTCTATGATCGACCGATATAAACATCAACAACTTCGAATTGGACCAGTGTCTCCTCAACAAATAAAGGCTTGGGCCAACAAAATCCTACCCAATGGAGAGATAGTTGGAGAGGTGACAAAACCCTATACTTTTCATTATAAAACCAATAAACCGGAAAAAGATGGATTGTTTTGTGAAAGAATCTCTGGACCCATAAAAAGTGGAATTTGTGCTTGTGGAAATTATCGAGTGATTGGAGCCGAAAAAGAGGACCCGAAATTTTGTGAAGAATGCGGGGTGGAATTTGTTGATTCTCGGATACGAAGATATCAAATGGGATACATCAAACTCGCATGTCCGGTAACTCACGTGTGGTATTTGAAACGTCTTCCGAGTTATATCGCGAATCTTTTAGATAAACCCCTTAAGGAATTAGAAGGCCTAGTATACTGCGATGTGTGATTTGATCGAAATTTGCATTTTACAGATTCAGACTAATAAACTGTCATCCCATTCAATCTGATTGGGATGCCCCCGACTCTGACATGTGTCTTGGAAGGAGTAACATGAAGCTCAGAATTATGGGTGTATTCAATACTCTAAATGAAAGGGGAGTTGATCCATGGTCGATCCCGTAACAGATAAATGGGAATTGCTAGTTATACCTCGTGAAAAAAAAAGATTTTTTCGTGGAATTAGCCATTCCATTTCTTTTAGAGAGAGATTCCGTTCAAGAAAGCAAATAGGGCATGGTTACAGAAGTCTATCTATCGCATATATGCTTCAAGGGACATCATGACATAACCGTCGAGGTGAGTAGGGACCTAAAAGATCGAATGGAACGAAACAATATATAGACAAGTAAATCCCTTACGAGTCCAAAAGTATTCCTTTAAGGGGGGATTCATCATTTGAAGGGAAGCAGACTACTCAAGAATTTCACATTTCAATTTTGTCGTAAATAAGTCATTCAGAAAGTGAAAGTCAAAAGAAAAATGAATTAATGAAAGGTTGGTCCTTGCTGGAAACTTGAGTAAGGAGTAGCTCTTTGTAGGGTTTTCTTTTTTTTTATTGAACAAAGTAAAAAAATAAAGAACTCCCTTCCTTATTTGGTGTAACTACTTGAGCCGGATGAGAGGAAACCTTCACGTCCGATTTTTAAGGGGGGAACCCAATATAAACCTATCTCAATTTTTCTTTTGCTAGGCCCATAGTGAAAAAACCTACTTTCTTACGATTACGAGGTTTATTCGAGTATGAAATCCAATCCT